TAAAAATCCCAATTTTTTTAGTTACTACAATTGGGATTTTGCTAGAAACGATAAACTGTTGGGTACGATATTTACTTTGGGTTTATTTAAAATTATTTTATTGTGAACTTTAAAATGGTGGTACTACCCCCCCATTAATTTAAAATTTCATGGATTTTTAAAATTATTATTTTATTGTGAACTTTAAAATGGTGGTACTACCCCCCCATTAATTTAAAATTTCATGGATTTTTAAAATTATTATTTTATTGTGAACTTTAAAATGGTGGTACTACCCCCCCATTAATTTAAAATTTCATGGATTTTTAAAATTATTATTTTATTGTGAACTTTAAAATGGTGGTACTACCCCCCCATTAATTTAAAATTTCATGGATTTTTAAAATTATTATTTTATTGTGAACTTTAAAATGGTGGTACTACCCCTCCCCTCACATCCATTTACGTACTGTTTTTTTAATTTATGGCCTATTGATTGGAATCGATCCTAAAATTAATAGGTTCCATGTAGTTATTGTATTACTGGAAATATAAAAATAAAATTATACGTTTGTTAGGTTTTTAATGTCTAACGGTCAAAATTTGTAATTTTTGCTTGCATTTTTTGCAAAAAATTGTGCAAGTCGGGTGACAACCCCCAACCCCCCCCAATGCTGTCCGGGTATGAGACTATTTAAGGGAGACTAATAGGAGCGTAGTATGGAAACTAGGGAGATGCATAGCGTCGATGGGAAAGGAACGAGTACTTGTTCATGAGAATATTTCTGGATCTTATACCTGTATTATAGATAACTTGGATAATCATATCTGATAATAGGGATTACCTCAATATTTCTACTTACGTATAGTAGAAATACTTGGTTGGTATAACTCAAGTATTTATTAGTATTTATTTAAGGGTAACTATTATATTATGGAATAACAGTAATTATCTAATGTATTCAATTGTTTACTCAGTAAAATATTTATATATATGTCTTATGCTATAGCAAGAACAATAATTAAATCTGGAATCATTTCTGGGGATGTGAGGGGAGGGGGAACATTCAATAATGTTCCGTAATGGCTTGATTCTTTTTGAAGAAGTTTGATTCTTGCTTATAAAATTAGCTTTATAGAAGGAATACATGTATAGTTTATTTTAATAATTTTTAGTTCAGTATATTATTTTGAATAATTCAGGGGACTGATATTTAGTTATCTAAAAAACTTTGACATAAATTGTGCCAGCAGTCGCGGTTAAACGATTAAAGTTAGTGAATTTTTATTAGTTAATATTTAATTTTATTTTTATTAATTATTATATTTTATAAAATGTTTTTAATTTATGGCCTATTGATTGGAATCGATCCTAAAATTAATAGGTTCCATGTAGTTATTGTATTACTGGAAATATAAAAATAAAATTATACGTTTGTTAGGTTTTTAATGTCTAACGGTCAAAATTTGTAATTTTTGCTTGCATTTTTTGCAAAAAATTGTGCAAGTCGGGTGACAACCCCCAACCCCCCCCAATGCTGTCCGGGTATGAGACTATTTAAGGGAGACTAATAGGAGCGTAGTATGGAAACTAGGGAGATGCATAGCGTCGATGGGAAAGGAACGAGTACTTGTTCATGAGAATATTTCTGGATCTTATACCTGTATTATAGATAACTTGGATAATCATATCTGATAATAGGGATTACCTCAATATTTCTACTTACGTATAGTAGAAATACTTGGTTGGTATAACTCAAGTATTTATTAGTATTTATTTAAGGGTAACTATTATATTATGGAATAACAGTAATTATCTAATGTATTCAATTGTTTACTCAGTAAAATATTTATATATATGTCTTATGCTATAGCAAGAACAATAATTAAATCTGGAATCATTTCTGGGGATGTGAGGGGAGGGGGAACATTCAATAATGTTCCGTAATGGCTTGATTCTTTTTGAAGAAGTTTGATTCTTGCTTATAAAATTAGCTTTATAGAAGGAATACATGTATAGTTTATTTTAATAATTTTTAGTTCAGTATATTATTTTGAATAATTCAGGGGACTGATATTTAGTTATCTAAAAAACTTTGACATAAATTGTGCCAGCAGTCGCGGTTAAACGATTAAAGTTAGTGAATTTTTATTAGTTAATATTTAATTTTATTTTTATTAATTATTATATTTTATTAGGTGAAATTATAAATTTAATAAATGAGTATTATGATTATATATGAAAGTTTCTTTATAAACCAGGATTAGATACCCTGTTATTTGATTCAGTTAATATTTAACTTTAGTATTAATAGATATGTTCTTTAAATTAAAAGAATTTGGCGGTAATTTATCTTTCTAGAGGAACCTGTCCTATAATCGATAATCCACGCTGGGTTATACTTTTATTTAACTTATATATCGTTGTCATTGAATGTCTTAAAAGGGTTTTAAAATTTTCGTTTATATTATGTTTAAAATGTCAGGTCAAGGTGTAGTAATATAGAAGAAAGAGATGGGTTACATTTAATTTATTAATAGTTCATGGAATTAAATATTTTATGTTAAATTGGATTTAGAAGTAATTTATTATATCTTTGGGAAGTGAAATTGGGTTCTGAATTATGTACATATCGCCCGTCACTCTCATCTTTAAGATGAGATAAGTCGTAACAAAGTAGGCTTACTGGAAAGTGAGCCTTGAAAGGTATCAAATCATGCTTAGTAATGGTTCTTGTTATTTACATTAACAAGATTAGTTGTGTAATTCAACTTGATTTGAATTTATTTATTTAGTTAATTGTTTTATTATTTTTATTTATTAGAAATAACTTTTTTATTAGTAGGATTAATTGAAAGTATAATTATTTTTATAGTTTATAGTACTGTTAAGGATTTTTAATAAATGGCTTTAAGTAATTTTAATTAAATGTACCTTTTGTATCAGGGTTGATTAATTTTTTTATATATATAATTTTCTCGAAATTAAATGAGTTAAAGATTAATGTTAGTTAATGTAATAAGATTATTAATAATTGATTTTTAGTAATGAAATGTTATTCGTTTTTAAATATCTAGTTTTTGAAGAATTAAATTTAATTTAAAAATTATATTATTCATAATAATTTTATTTATGGATTAATTAATTTTAATGTTATTAGGGATAAGCTTAATAATTATGTATATAAATATTTTATTGTAAAGGTTGGTTAGGTTTAAAATTATTCATTATTTAATTTGTTATAAAAAGTCCTTTGTTATTTTTTATTTTTTTAATTTTATATTTTTATTCAGGAGTTTGATTTAATATTGTATTTTAAGTTATAATGATTAAATAAGTAGATATATAACTCAATTTATAGTAATTCGGCTAATATTATGTTCACCTGTTTAACAAAAACGTGTCTTCTTGTTAATTTATTTGAAGTTTAACCTGCCCAATGAAAATTAATTTTAATGGCCGCAGTATTTTAACTGTGCTAAGGTAGCATAATCAATTGTCTTTTAATTGAAGGCTTGTATGAAAGGTTGAATGAAACATATACTTTCTTTATATTGTAATTTTGAATTTAATTTGTTAGTTAAAAAGCTAACATTTTTTTATGGGACGAGAAGACCCTATAGATCTTTATATTAGTTATTTATATTTAAATTGTTTTATTAATTTAATAAAAGTTATTAATATTTAATTGGGGTGATTTAGGAATTTTATTAACTTCTAGGTTTTACTTCATTAATATATGTTTAATAGATCCAATTTTATTGATTTTAAGATTAAGTTACCTTAGGGATAACAGCGTAATTTCTTCGGAGAGTTCATATTGATGAAGGAGATTGCGACCTCGATGTTGGATTAAAATAAGTTTTAGGCGTAGAAGTTGAATTACTAGGTCTGTTCGACCTTTAATATTTTACATGATCTGAGTTCAGACCGGCGTAAGCCAGGTCAGTTTCTATCTTTAAATTAATAATTACTTTTTAGTACGAAAGGACCAAAAGTTTATATTATATATTTCATTTTTGATTAATATTAACTATTTTGGCAGATTAGTGCAGTAAATTTAGAATTTATTTATGTGTAATTTTTCACAAATAGTAATTTTTATTATTTCTTACATTTTAATATTAGTATGTGTATTAATTTCAGTAGGGTTTGTTACATTGCTTGAGCGTAAAATTTTAGGTTATATTCAACTGCGCAAGGGCCCTAATAAATTAGGCTTTATAGGTTTATTGCAACCCTTTTCTGATGGTATTAAATTATTTTTTAAGGAACAAATATATCCTAGATATTCTAATTCTTTTATTTATTTTTTTTCTCCAATTTTTATATTAATACTTTCATTTTTGATTTGGACGTTATTTCCATTTTTAGTTAATGTTTATTTTTTTAATATGGGAGTATTATTTTTCTTGTGTTGTATAGGAATTAGAGTTTATGGAGTTCTTTTATCTGGTTGGGGATCAAACTCTAATTATGCATTTTTGGGGGGTTTACGTTCTGTTGCTCAAACTATTTCTTATGAAGTAAGTATAGCTTTAATTCTTATTTGTTTATTGTTATTTATTAATAGCTTTAATTTTTTGGATTTTATAATGTATCAAGAACATATTTGATTTATTATATTTTCTTTCCCTATTTTTTTTTGTTGAATAAGTTGTTGTTTGGCAGAAACAAATCGTTCTCCTTTTGACTTTGCTGAGGGGGAATCAGAGCTTGTTTCTGGCTTTAATGTCGAGTATAGAGGAGGGGGCTTTGCATTCATTTTTTTATCTGAATATATAAATATTATTTTTATAAGATTATTAAGAGTTATTGTTTTTTTGGGATGTAATCTTGATTCTTTAATATTTTACATTAAAGTTGTTTCGGTCGTGTTTTTATTTATTTGAGTACGAGGCACTTTGCCTCGTTATCGGTATGATAAATTAATGTACTTGACTTGGAGGGTCTTTTTACCTGTATCTTTATATTATTTATTGTTCTTTTCTGGCTATTTGATAATATAATTACTAGCATATTATTATATAATTCATATTATATAGTGAAGTTAAAAGAGGTTTAACACTCTTATCTTATATTTTCAAAATATATACTTTTAATAAGTTATTTAACTTATATAATTTTATCTCATAATTTAAGCAGTATTGGATTTAAAATGAAGTATGTAAAGTATATTACTGTTAGGATTTGACCCGTCAAAATAAATGGTTCCTCTGCAGGCCGAGCTCCGATTCATGTTAATAATATGATTCTTATTAGAAAGAATCAGAACATTATTTGATTTATCGGGTAGAATATAGTAGATTGGAATTTTCTTTTATTTGTAATTGGTAAAATAATAATTATTAAAATTGATAGAACTATAGCAATAACCCCCCCCAATTTATTGGGGATTGATCGTAAAATTGCGTATGCAAATAGGAAATATCATTCTGGTTGAATGTGAACTGGGGTAACTAAGGGATTCGCAGGAATAAAGTTTTCAGGATCTCCTAGCATTTGAGGTTCTCAAAGATTTAGTATAGTGAATATTATAAGTGTAATAATTGCTCCAGAAAAGTCTTTAATTGAAAAAAAGGGATGGAATGGGATTTTATCTGATTTGTTATCTAATCCTATAGGATTATTTGAACCCGTCTGATGTAAAAATAGCAAATGAATGAATACTATTGCAGTAATTAAGAATGGTAGAAGAAAATGTAAAGTAAAGAATCGTGTAAGGGTAGCATTATCAACTGAGAATCCCCCCCAAAGTCATTTGACTAAATCTGTACCTAAATATGGCATAGCTGATAAAAGATTAGTAATAACTGTAGCTCCCCACAGGGATATTTGACCTCAAGGAAGTACGTAACCTAGAAATGCAGTTGCTATTGTTAAAAATAAAATAATAACTCCAATTATTCATGTTTCTATTAATTTAAAGGATCCATAATAAATTCCTCGTCCAATATGCAGATAAATACAAATAAAGAATAAGGATGCTCCATTTGCATGTAAATTATGTAGTAATCATCCATAATTAACATCTCGAAATATATGAATGACTCTACAAAATGCTATTATTGTATTTCCTGTATAATGTATAGCTAAAAATAATCCCGTTAAAATTTGAATACCTAAGCATATTCTTAGTAATGAGCCAAAGTTTCATCATAATGAGATATTGGAGGGGGCTGGTAAATCAATTAATGAATTATTAATAATTTTAATTAAAGGATGTTTTTTTCGTAAGGGTGAATTCATTAGTTTTTTATTCGAAGCGGTCCTTCATTGATCTTTACGATGTTTGAAATAATAATTATGGTAACCAGTAAATAAACTACTATCATTATAGTAATTATATAGTTGTGTATATTAAATAATTTTTCTATCCCCCCGAGGAACGATAGTTCTCCCCCCATGAATATAGGATCATATTTTTTTATTTCTATATGGTTCCTTATTCAAGGGGGTATAATAATAAATATTAATATTATTATTGTTGGTAATTTTAATCTTGTATTAAATTTTTCGTTTGAGGCAATTCTTGCTATATAGATAAAAATAATCAATATACCTCTTAATATGATTATTGTCAAGATGTATGAGAATCAAAATGTTCCTGATATTATGCCAATTAATGTAGCTGTAATTAATGTTTGTAAGATTAGTGTTAATCCTATTCTTAAGGGGTGTTTTATTTTTATGAATATTATTCTTAATGTTAGGGATATAATAATTAATATTTTGTTTATTTCAGTAAGTAGTTTATTTTAAAATATTAGTTTTGGGGACTAAGGATGTTATATATTATCTTTACTGAAGTTTTAAAGGCTTATCCTAATTATGATTTACAAAATCATTGTTTTTAATTAAACTATTAAAACTTATTTTTAATTGTGTGATTTTATTTATGTTTTTTTCTGGTTTTATTATTTTTTGTTCTATAAATTATCATCTTTTATTAACTTTAATTGGTTTGGAATTTTTGGGTCTTTCTTTATTTTTTAATTTCTTTTTGTTTTTAAGTTATTATAATTTTTCTTATTATTATGTTTTAGTTTTTTTAACTTTTATAGTTTGTGAGAGAGTTATTGGTTTAAGTATCTTAGTTTCTATAATTCGTAGTCATGGTAATGACTTGGTCAGAAGTTTATCTATTTTGGGATGATAAGTTTTATTTTTTTTCTCCTAGGGTTGATTCCTTTAATTTTTTGTAATTTATATTGATTATGTATTGTATATTTTTTTTTTTGTTTATTTTATTATATTAATTCTTTTTGATTTATTGATTTTTTTAGTTGTATTAGTTATAATTTTGGAGGTGATTGTTTATCTTATTGTATGGTTTTCTTAAATTTGTGAATTATTTCATTGATAGTATTAGCTTCTTTTTTGGTTTTTAAATTTTCTAATAATAGTTTATATTTTTTATATATTTTATTTTTTTTGTGTATTTTTTTAGTGTTTTCGTTTATTGTTTTTGATTTATTTATGTTTTATTTGTTTTTTGAATCTTCTTTAATTCCTACCTTTCTTTTAATTTTTGGTTGAGGCTATCAGCCTGAACGTTTAACTGCTTCTTATTATTTATTGTTTTATACTTTGTTGGCTTCTTTACCTTTACTTGTTGTTATTTTTAATGTTAGGTATGTTTCAGGGACTTTATTTTATTTTTTGATTGATTACAGTTTTTTTGATTTTTATTATTTTTTTTTCTTTACTTTTGCATTTCTGGTTAGGATGCCTATGATTTTTTTTCACTTTTGGCTTCCTAGGGCTCATGTTGAGGCACCTATTTCTGGTTCTATGATTTTGGCAGGTGTTTTACTTAAGTTGGGAGGTTATGGTTTAATTCGTGTTTTTACTTTTATTTATTCTTCGTGTTTTTATTGGGGTTATTTAATTATTGGTATAAGTTTATATGGTTGTGTATTAGTAGGAGTTCTTTGTTTATATCAGTTTGATATTAAGTCTTTAATTGCTTATTCTTCTGTTTCTCATATAGGTCTTGTTATTTGTGGTATTTTTACTTTTAATACTTGAGGGTTGTGTGGTTCTTTAGTCTTAATGATTGGGCATGGATTGTGTTCTTCTGGTTTATTTTGTTTAGCTAATATTATTTATGAACGGGTTGGTAGACGAAGATTTTTGGTTAATAAGGGTTTGATTTCATTTATACCATCAATAGCTTTATTTTGATTTATTTTATCATGTAATAATATAGCTTCTCCTATATCGTTAAATTTGTTGGGTGAAATTCTTTTAATTAATAGCTTAATGGGATGGGGCTGATTTTGTTTTTTATTTTTAGGTTTTTCATCTTTTTTAAGATGTTGTTATAGAGTGTATATGTATTCTTATGTTTATCATGGTTTATATTATAGAGGTTTATTGGATTTTTCTAGAGTTAAATGTCGTGAATACTTTTTGATTTTTTTTCATTTGTTTCCTTTGAATGTTTTATTTATAAAGTCTGATATTTTTGTAATTTGGTTTTAAACTTGAATAGTTTATTAAGAATATTAACTTGTGGAGTTAAGGGTATAAGTTTTTATTTTAGGTCATTAAATTTGATTTATTTAAGTTTGGTTTTTTTTCTTTTGGTATTTTGGGTTGTTTAATGTTTTATTTGGGTTGTTTAATAAATTTTTATGATTGTATTTATTTGTTTGATTGGGAATTTTTAACTATTAATAGTGGATGTTTAATTATTACTTTAATTTTTGATTATATTTCTTTACTTTTTGTCGGGTGTGTTTTTTTAATTTCTTCTATAGTTATTTATTATAGTCATGATTATATGGTTTTTGATGTTAGAGCGATTCGGTTTTATTTTTTAGTTATCTTATTTGTTTTTTCTATGATAATAATAATTTTTAGTCCTAATTTAATTAGTATTTTAATTGGTTGGGATGGTTTAGGTTTGGTTTCTTATTGTTTAGTTGTTTTTTTTAACAATTATAAGTCTTATTCTGCTGGTATACTAACTATTTTAACTAATCGATTAGGGGATATCGCTATTTTATTGTCTGTTGCTTGAATAATGAATTATGGGAGATGATATTTTATGTATTATTCTTTTTATTTCAGGGATTTAGGCTTTATTTTTTTTTATATGTTAATTGCTGCTGGATTTACTAAGAGAGCTCAGCTTCCTTTTTCTTCTTGGCTTCCAGCAGCAATGGCTGCTCCGACACCGGTTTCTTCTTTAGTACATTCCTCTACTTTAGTTACAGCGGGGGTTTATTTGTTGATTCGTTTTTCTAATTCTTTTATGGGAGTTAATCTTGATTTCTTCTTATTTTTAAGAGTTTTAACTATATTTATTTCTGGGTTGGGTGCTATTTTGGAATTTGATTTAAAAAGGATTATTGCTTTATCTACATTAAGACAGTTGGGTTTAATGATGTCTATTTTATTTATAAATTTTCCTTTATTATGTTACTTTCATTTATTGGTTCATGCTTTTTTTAAGGCTTTATTGTTTTTATGTGCTGGTCTTATTATTCATTGTTTAAGAGGTTCTCAGGATGTTCGTCATATAGGTTGTATATCTATGCAGCTTCCTTTTACTAGTACGTGTTTTTGTATTTCTACTTTATCTCTTTGTGGTATACCTTTTATATCAGGGTTTTATTCTAAAGATTTAATTATAGAAATAATAATGGGTTCAACTTTTAGATTTTTTATTTATTTTTTATTTATAATTTCTTTAGGTTTTACTGTTATTTATAGTTTACGTTTAATTTATTATTGTTTTAGATTTAATATTAATTTATATGTTTATCAAAGTTATTATGAGGGAAGTATTATAATGAATTCTTTAATTTTACTCGGTTTTTTGTCTATTTTTGGGGGTAGTTTACTATGTTGATTATTATTTACTATTCCTAGTATTGTTATTTTGCCTTTTTCATTGAAGATTGGAACTTTACTTATTGTTTTTTTGGGTTCTATTTTTGGTTATTTTTTAGGGATTTATAGTTATGGTGGGCTTATTTATTCTTATAATTATTATTTATTTTCTTTTTTTTGTGGTTCTATATGATTTTTACCTTCTTTTAGAACTCATATATTAAGAGGTCCATTTTTTTTTGTTTCTAAAGGTTATTATTCTTGTATAGATTCTGGTTGGGGGGAATATTTTGTTTCAAAATCTTTTGTTTATTATTATATTTATTTAGGGAAATATTTTAATTATTATTATTTAAATAATTTTAAGGTTATTATGTTAACCTTTTTTTTGTTTTTGAGTGTGCTGTTAATTTAATTTAAATAGCTTAAAATTTAAAGCTTAGTATTGAAGTTACTAGTATAAGATTATAATGTCTTTTTAAATATTCAAAAAATATAATTTATCTTTTCATTGAAAATGAAATGTTTTATTAAACTATATGAATATTAAGAGAAAAACGGGATTTAACCGCTTTAAAAGATAGTTAGCGGCTTCTTTTAGATTCTTCATTCTCTTTTAAAAGGGTAAATAAATTACCATTTGGTTCATTAACAATGAATTGCCTCTTTCTTTGGCTTCAATTAATCTATAAGTAGGGGATTTAAATCTCCAATATTTAGGTCGAAACTAAATGTAAACTTTACTTCACTACTTATTGTGAGGAAGACTCAGGAAGTATTTTTTAATTGCAAATTAAAAGTTTAATTAACTACATCCCCTTTATTTTACAATGAATTGCCTCTTTCTTTGGCTTCAATTAATCTATAAGTAGGGGATTTAAATCTCCAATATTTAGGTCGAAACTAAATGTAAACTTTACTTCACTACTTATTGTGAGGAAGACTCAGGAAGTATTTTGATTATATTCCTTTTATTTAGCTCATTCTAAAACTCCATTATTTCATTCATATAATAGTCCTAGAATTAGAATAATAATAAATGTAAATATTGTTGGTGTTCAAATTATTAGAATTCTTTCTTTTATTGTAATAATTATAGGTATAATAATTACGATTTCGATGTCGAAAATTAAAAATAGAATGGCAATTAGAAAGAATTGAACTGAAAAAGGTATTCGTGGCGATCTTTTTGGATCAAAACCGCATTCAAATGGGGATATTTTTTCTTTATCTATTGTTGTTTTTTTTGAAATTGTTATGCATATTATTATAATTGTAATTCTTAAAATTGATGCTGTAATTGTTGACAAAATAATTGTTATTATCATTCTTTTTATATTTATAAACCTTTTAATTGGAAGTTAAATATACTTAATTATACTAAAAGAATAATTTTAGCTTCCTCATCAGTAAATTGAAATGTATAGGAATAATCATACAATGTCTACAAAATGTCAGTATCAGGCAGCAGCTTCGAATCCAAAATGGTGTGTTTTACTAAAATGGCATGAAATATGTCGTAATAGACACACAATTAAGAATAGTGTTCCGATTATAACATGGATTCCGTGGAATCCTGTTGCTATGAAGAAACAAGACCCATATACTGAGTCTCTAATAGTGAATCTTGATTCTTTATATTCGTATCCTTGTAAAATGGAAAAGTAAACTCCTAAAATTACTGTTAATAGTAATGCTTGAGTAGTTTGGTTATGAATGCCTTTTATTATTCTATGATGAGCTCATGTAACTGTTACTCCTGATGAGATAAGAATGATTGTATTAAGAAGGGGAATATGTATAGGATTGAATGTTATAATATTTTTAGGTGGTCAAGTTATTCCAATTTCTGTGGTAGGTGATAATCTTCTGTGGAAGAAGGCTCAGAAGAATGAAACAAAAAAAAATACTTCTGATACAATAAATAGGATTATTCCTAATTTTAGGCCTTTTATTACAATGAAGGTATGTTTTCCTTGATAAGTTCCTTCTCGTACGATATCTCGCCATCACTGAATTATAGTTAATAAAGTAATAGTACTTCCTAATAAGCATAAGTTTATGTTGTTTTGGTGTAATCATCTAATTATTCCTGTTATTATTGTTAGGGCTCCAATTGACCCTGTTAAGGGTCATGGGCTATAGTCAACTAAATGGAATGGATGATTTTTGTGTATTTTCATTAATTTACTTCTCTTGTATATAAGGTTCCTAAGATTGAGAATACATATGCTTGAATAATCGAGACTGCAGTCTCGAATAGCATAAGTATAATTTGAATAGTTATTATTATTGGGATTATATAATTTGATGTGTTAATTATATTATTTCCCAATAATGATATGAGCAAATGTCCTGCAATTATATTTGCTGCTAATCGTACAGCTAATGATCCTGGGCGGATAATGTTTCTAGTTATTTCAATACATGCTATAAAAGGAGTTAGAATTAAAGGTCTTCCTTCAGGAATTAAGTGTGTTAATATATTATTTGTATGATTTCTTCATCCGAAGATTATTAATGTTGTTCATAAGGGGATTGAAATAGATAGGGTTATTGTTAAATGTCTTGTTGCTGTAAAAATGTATGGGATAAGTCCTATTATATTATTAATTATAATTATAAGAAATAAGGAAATGAATATAAGAGGTATTCCTTGACTATTTGTTCCTAGTAGTATTTTAAATTCTTTATATAATGAGTTTATAATAATTTTTATTATTTCTATGTATCGTGATTTAGTAATTCAATATGATGAAGGTAAGAGAAGTAATGGTAATGTGATTCTTATTCAATTAAGTGATATTGATATACTGGATGCTGGGTCGAATGTTGAAAATAAATTAGTTATCATTTTCATATTTTGTTATTTAATTTTTGGTTACTTTTTTTATTAAAGTTAGGGTATATTTCTTTGAAAAAATAATTAATTATATATAATATTATGAAAATGGAAATGAATAGGATGAATATTTGTATTCATATAATTGGAGCTATTTGTGGAATTAGAGAATATTAAGAAATATTTTTAGTTTGACATTCTAATGTTTTTATTTAAACTAATTCTCTTCATTAAGAGTATACGTTAACATACTATAATTTAGTTTAAGAGACTAATACTTATCTTTAAGTTACTTAATGAATATGATTTTAGTCATTGGACGAATTGTTTGTTAAATACTCTTTCTATAACAATAGGTATGAATCTATGATTTGCTCCACAAATCTCTGAACATTGTCCGAATATAATTCCTGGGCGGTTAATTGAGAATCTTCCTTGGTTTAGGCGTCCTGGTGTTGCATCAATTTTAATACCAATTCTAGGAATTGTTCATGAATGGATTACATCTGTAGATGTAATTAAAATACGTACTTGGGTATTTGTAGGCAAAATAATTCGGTTGTCTACTTCTAATAGACGGAAATCTCCTAACTCTAGGGAGTTGGATGGTTTTATATATGAGTCAAATTCTACATTTTTAAAGTCGGAATATTCATATCTCCAGTATCATTGGTGTCCGATGGCTTTCAATGTTAAGCATGGTTTATTAATTTCATCCATTAAATATAGAAGATGTAGAGATGGTAGTGCAATAAAAATTAAGATGGTAGCAGGAATAATAGTTCATATTAATTCAATTGATTCTTCTTCTAGCATAAATCGATTAATTAATTTGTTATTTAATGTTGATATTATTATATAACTTACGGTTATTGTAATAATAGATAGAATTATTAGTGTGTGATCGTGGAAAAAGATTAATTGTTCTATTAACGGTGAATTAGCTTCTTGTAAATTTAAATTGGCTCATGTAGGAATTCTTAATAAAAGAATTATCTTTATAAATAGTACTTAACTCTACTGCACTAATCTGCCATATTAAGATGAGTTGATTAAAGGTAATTCTGAATAAGAGTGTTCTGCGGGGGGGTATTTTTGTAGTCATTCGATATTTGAAGGTAAATTAATTGGGAATATTATCTGTCGTTTTGATGTTATACTTTCTCAAATAATTATAATGAATAGGATGATCCCTATTAGTGAGATGGTTCTTCCTAAGGAAGAAATTGTATTTCATGCTGTAAAGCTATCAGGGTAATCTGAATACCGTCGAGGTATTCCTCTTAATCCTAGGAAATGTTGAGGGAAAAAGGTCATGTTTACTCCTAGAAACATGATTGTGAATTGTGTTTTTAGTCATTTTGGATTAAGGGTTATTCCTGTAATTAAAGGGTATCATTGAATAATGCCTGCTATAATTGCAAAGACTGCTCCTATAGAGAGTACATAATGGAAATGGGCTACTACATAATAAGTGTCATGTAGAATAATATCAATTCTTGAATTTGCTAAGATAATACCAGTTAATCCTCCGATTGTGAATAGGAAAACAAATCCTAATGTTCATAATATACTTGGTGTGAATTCTATATTTTTGCCGTGTAAGGTTGCAAGTCATCTAAAGATTTTAATTCCTGTAGGTACGGCAATAATTATTGTTGCTGAAGTGAAATATGCTCGTGTATCTACATCTATTCCTACAGTGAATATGTGGTGTGCTCATACAATAAATCCCAATAATCCAATGGCAATTATAGCGTAAATTATTCCTAGTGCTCCAAAGGTTTCATTTTTTCCGGTCTCTATAGCGATAGAGTGTGAAATAATACCAAATCCGGGTAAAATTAAAATATATACTTCAGGATGTCCAAAGAATCAAAATAAGTGTTGATACAGAATAGGGTCTCCTCCCCCGCCGGGGTCAAAGAATGATGTATTAAAGTTTCGGTCAGTTAATAGTATAGTAATTGCTCCAGCTAATACTGGTAAAGAGAGAAGAAGAAGCAAAGCAGTAATTCCAACCGATCATACAAATAAGGGAATCCGTTCAGGAGTTATTCCCGATGGTCGTATATTAGTAATAGTTGAAATAAAATTAACTGCCCCGAGAATGGATCTGATACCTGCTAAATGGAGTGAGAAAATTGTTAAATCAACTGATGCACCTATATGTGCAATGTTGCTTGATAATGGGGGGTATACTGTTCATCCTGTTCCAGATCCTTTATTAATAATTCTTCTTATAATTAATAGGGTAATAGATGGTGGCAGAAGTCAGAAGCTTATATTATTTATACGTGGAAAAGCTATATCTGGAGCACCAATTATTAATGGTACTAATCAATTACCAAATCCTCCAATTATAATTGGTATAACTATAAAGAAAATTATTACAAAGGCGTGTGCAGTTACAATAACGTTATAGATTTGATCATCGCCGATAAAAGATCCTGGTTGTCCTAATTCAATTCGAATTAATCATCTTAATCTTGATCCTAAAATGCCAGATCATGCTCCAAACAGGAAATATAGAGTCCCAATATCCCTATGGTTTGTTGAGAATAATCATTTATTCATAAATAAAGTGGCTGAATTATAAGGCGATAAATTGTAAATTTATTTATGGTGTAAACCCTTTATTATGGCTTTATAGTCAATTATTATGATATTAGACTGCAATTCTGAAGTAGTGTTATACACTAAAGCTTACAAAAAAGCTCGTATTTTTAACTTTGAAGGTTAATAGTTTAATTTAACTTAAAGCTTTAAAAGCTAATAATTGCTGTTAAGGGTAAAGATAGGTTCAATAAAATAAATATTATAATTATATTTTTATTAATTAATCTTTTGTTAGCTCATTTTATTATTATTGAATTAATAATTAGTGTTCTTCTGATGATTCGTAAATAATAGAATAGGGTAATTAAAGATGATAAAATTATTACAAATAGGGTTGTATAAGAATTAATAATAATTATTGTTTTAATAACTATTCATTTAGGTAAAAATCCAATGAAAGGGGGAAGTCCTCCAATGCTTAAAAATAGGGATAATATTAAAAATTTTGTGGTATTGTTATGATTTGCTATTATCAATTGATTAATAAAGAACGTAGATGTTAATGATAGTATGTAGACTAATATTGTTAAAATAATAGAGTATAATATCAAGTAGTTTAATCATAATTGATTATTTAATTTTATACAAGCAATTATTCATCCTATGTGATTAATTGAAGAAAATCCTAAGATTTTTCGGATGGATGTTTGATTTAATCCTCTAATTGCTCCTACTATAACGGAGGTTATCACGATTATTGGTAAGAATTCTATTTTATGGATTATATAAGATAAAACTGTTAAAGGTGCTAACTTTTGTCATGTTATTAGAATTAGGCCTTTTTGCCATGTTATTTTATTAAGTAATTCTGGGAATCATAAATGGAATGGGGGAATTCCAAGTTTAATTATTATTCTTGTTATTAATACCGTTCTTATTAAATATCTAATTACAATAGGGGAGACTATAACTAGAGGTCTATTAAGTACGGAAATTAATATGAGAATTGATCCTAAACTTTGAACTAAAAAATACATTATACATCTTTCAGATGAGGAAGCACTTTTAGATTTGTGGATAATTGGAATAAATAAAACTAAATTTATTTCAAATCCCATTCAAATTCCTAGTCAGTTATCAGATCTTATAGTTAAGATTGTTCTTATTATTAACAAAATATAAAGTATAATCTTTATAATTAAAAAGAAGAAGTGTAATATCTTCTATAATTAGGGTATGAACCTAATAGCTTATTTAGCTTATCTTTTTATATTAAGTGTAGAATGCACGGAGAATTTTGATTTCTTAAGATTTAGTTTAAATCTAAAAATATAAATATAATAAGGGTATAAAATACATGTTTTATTCTATCAAAATAATCCTTTATTCAGGCACCTCATC